TCCCTCATATCATATTAATATATAGTGAAATGTTACTCCGGATTTCCAAAAAAGAGAATTTTTTTCAATACTCACACCTATTACCTTTTTCTTATTAGTTAATAAACAATCCTAGCGATTGGGTTTCTATATTTAGTCTAATAGGAAAGAAGATATTCAAATAAAGAATTTTTGATCGAATGACTATTCATCTATTGTATTTTCATGCAAATAGGGGGCAAGAAAACTCTATGGAAAGATGGTGGTTTAATTCGATGTTGTTTAAGAAGGAGTTAGAACGCGGGTGCGGGCTAAATAAATCAATGGACAGTCTTGGTCCTATTGAAAATACCAGTGAAATTGACGATTCGAATAGAAAAGATACAACTAAAAATATTCAGAGTTGGGGGGGTCCTGACGATTCTAGTTACAGTAATGTTGATCGTTTATTCGGCGTCAAAGACATTCGGAATTTCATCCCCGATGAAACTTTTTTGGTTAAGGATAGTAATGGAGACAGTTATTCCATATATTTTGATATTGAAAAGCAAATTTTTGAGATTGATAACAATCACTCGTTTCTGAGTGAACTAGAAAGTTCTTTTTATAGTTATCGGAATTCTAGTTATCTGCATAATGGATCTACGAGTGAAGATACCTACTATAATCGTTACATGTACGATACTCAATATAGTTGGAATAATCATATTAATAGTTGCATTGATAGTTATCTTCAGTCTCAAATCTGTATCGAAACTTCCATGGTAAGTGATAGTGATAATTGCAGTGATAGTTACATTTATAGGTCCATTTGTGGTGAAAGTCGAAATAATGGTGAAAGGATGGGTTCGGATATACAAACCCACGCGCAAGATAGTGATTTAACTCTAGGAGAAAGTTCTAATGATACCGATGTAACTCAAAAATATAGGCATTTGTGGGTTCAATGCGAAAATTGTTATGGATTAAATTATAAGAAATTTTTGAAATCAAAAATGAGTATTTGTGAACACTGTGGATATCATTTGAAAATGAGTAGTTCAGATAGAATAGAACTTTCGATCGATCCGGACACTTGGCATCCTATGGATGAAGACATGGTTTCTCTAGATCCCATTGAATTTCATTCAGAGGAGGAACCTTATAAAGATCGTATTGATTCTTATCAAAAAAAGACGGGATTACCCGAGGCTGTTCAAACAGGCATAGGCCAACTAAACGGCATTCCCGTAGCAGTCGGGGTTATGGATTTTCAGTTTATGGGGGGCAGTATGGGATCTGTAGTCGGGGAAAAAATCACCCGTTTGATTGAATACGCTAGCAATAAATTGCTACCTCTTATTATAGTGTGTGCTTCCGGGGGGGCGCGCATGCAAGAAGGAAGTTTGAGCTTGATGCAAATGGCTAAAATATCGTCTGCTTTATATGATTATCAATCAAATAAAAAGTTATTTTATGTATCAATCCTTACATCTCCTACTACTGGTGGGGTGACGGCTAGTTTTGGTATGTTGGGTGATATCATCATTGCCGAACCCAATGCTTACATTGCGTTTGCGGGTAAAAGAGTAATTGAACAAACATTGAATAAAACAGTACCCGAAGGTTCGCAAACGGCTGAATATTTATTCGAGAAGGGATTATTCGACCTAATCGTACCACGTAATCTTTTAAAAAGTGTTCTGAATGAGTTATTTAAGTTCCACGCTTTCTTGCCTTTGACTAAAAATTCAATCAAAACCAAATAGATCGTTAAGTTCAATTATTTGTAGCAAACGAGTAGTTAGTTTATTCGGAATTAAAGGAAAGAAATAGGAATTTGGTTTGGTGACCTAAGATCTAATTGTAGAAAGAAGCAAAAGCTGCGGATAACCCCTTTTACCTATTTACCTATATTTCTGATTACTAATCAAGAAGTCTCTATCAAAAAAAAGAGTGAATTCTTCCTTTCATGAAATTAGGCAAACAAAACGAATTTCTTCTTCTGATCTTACGCATATAATTCAAATAGAAAAAATAGAAAGTTTTGTGTTTTTCTCGATTTCCCGAGAATCCGGTTTAGCTAAAAATACCTCCGGGTTCGGATTCTAACGAATCCTTCGATAATCTGGAAGAAACTCTTTCTTTAGTAAAAAAGAATAAAAGAAAAAGAAATCAAGAAAAATAATAAAGTTGATTATTATACATATCTTTCATGTAGAAAGATGAATAAGTTCATTTATTTAGCTCTACATTCCTTGCACTTATTCTATACCCTCACTTAGATATAGATATATAGATACTTATATCTATACTAAGAATTGAATTAATAATTAAATAATACTGAAAATTCTTACTTAATTATAATTATTATAAGATATCTTTATTTCAAAATAAAAATAACAGGTACGAGCAATAAATCGAGGTACCCATTCTATGACAACTTTTAGCTTTCCCTCTATTTTTGTGCCTTTAGTAGGCCTAGTATTTCCGGCAATTGCAATGTCTTCTTTATTTCTTTTTGTTCAAAAAAACAAGATTGTTTAGGCCCGCTGGACCCCATACTCTGCTATTTTTTTTTTTCAAAACTTAAACTTAGACTTGCATCATAACTAACACGGATATCGATTTAGCGAAATATGATATAACATGTGATTTCTGCCGAACATAAAGGAAAGGACTCTTATACCCGCAGAAACAAAATAATATATGGGTAAATGAATTCTAGCCGTTTTCAAATCGACCAGGATCGCTGGATGACTGAAATAAAAAGTCCTCGGATCCATATGTATATATATGTATAGTAGGATCATACGAAGGGTATGTTATTATTTTAGTTTAGATTACATCTAAGTAATTTGATGAATTACTCCTAAGGGTTGATAGTGCTAGTTGATGAGAGTTACTTCGGAAACAAAAAAGGTAAAGTCAAATTAATTTGAGGGTTTCTCTCAATTCCAATAAAATACAATCGGATCAAGTATGAGTTGGCGATCAGAACATATATGGATAGAACTTATAACGGAGTCTCGAAAAATAAGTAATTTCTGCTGGGCCTTTATCCTTTTTTTAGGTTCATTAGGATTCTTATTGGTTGGAACTTCCAGCTATCTTGGTAAAAATTTGATATCTTTTTTTCCGTCTCAGCAAATCATTTTTTTTCCACAAGGTATCGTGATGTCTTTCTACGGAATCGCGGGTCTCTTTATTAGTTCCTATTTGTGGTGCACAATTTCCTGGAATGTAGGCAGCGGTTATGATCGATTCGATAGAAAGGAAGGCATAGTGTGCATTTTTCGGTGGGGATTCCCTGGAAAAAATCGTCGCATATTCCTCCGATTCCTTATAAAAGATATTCAGTCCATTAGAATAGAAGTTAAAGAGGGTATTTACGCCCGTCGTGTCCTTTATATGGACATCCGAGGCCAGGGGGCCATTCCCTTAACTCGTACTGATGAGAATTTGACTCCACGAGAAATTGAACAAAAAGCTGCTGAATTGGCCTATTTCTTGCGTGTACCAATTGAAGTATTTTGAAAAAAAAAAATGGGAAATGGCTACTTTGAGGGAAAAATGCAAGAATCCTCTTTTTTCTATAACATAACCTAAGTGAAGTTTCATCAGAAGGGTCATTCGAGCCAAAGCGGGCGGAACACTACAAAGCGAAATTCTTTATTTTTGTCACTCGACGTTTTATTTTCTCCTTTCTTTTGTGTTCCTTAATAACCAACACAAAAATAACAATTAGATTTCTTAATAATGATAACTAGCCGATTTCTGTCTTGTTTTGCTACTTTGAGTATCGCAATATCTTTCCCTCAATTATTCTACTATTCCTGTCTGTGGGCAATCAGTGAATTTTTTTTTTTTTTTTGAAATATTGGATATTGTGGATTCTTTGGTCTCAAAATTGGATTAATATTCATTACTTAAAGCGGTTCTTTCAGTCATTCATTGAAAGGAGACTGTTGTTTCGAATTTGCCCAATTGAGATATCGGGAAACCCATTTTTTTTTTAGTATTTCTTCATTCGAAATGGATTGATTATTAGTCGATTTCTCTAGTCTTTCGAGATTGAAAGACTAACCACAAAATCACAAATAAAATGGATTCATAGGTTCCATACCTTGTATAGAACTCATGCGTGAAAGAAGGATTCGATCGCATAGAGTCGACGAATGAGGTGGGTTGATTAACAATTCACAGATGAAAAAATGGCAAAAAAGAAGGCATCCACTCCTCTTGTATCTATAGTATTTTTGCCTTGGTGGCTTTCTCTCTCATTTAAAAAAAGTCTGGAATCTTGGGTTACTAATTGGTGGAATGCTGGGCAATCCGAAATTTTTTTGAATGATTTTCAAGAAAGGGGTATTCTAGAAAAATTCATAGAATTAGAGGAACTCCTCGTCTTGGACGAAATGATCGAAGAATACTCGGGGACACGTCTACACAAGCTTCCTATAGGAATCCAAAAAGAAACGATCCAATTAATCAAGATACACAACGAAGATCGTATCCATACGATTTTTCACTTCTCAATAAATATAATCTGTTTTGTTATTCTCAGTGGTTATTCTATTTTGGGTAATGAAGAACTTGTTATTCTTAACTCTTGGGCCCAGGAATTCTTATATAACCTAAGCGACACAGTCAAAGCTTTTTGTATTCTTTTATTAACCGATTTATGTATCGGATTCCATTCACCCCACGGGTGGGAATTAATGATTGGCTCTGTCTACAAAGATTTTGGATTTGTTCAGAATGATCAAATCATATCGGGTCTTGTTTCCACTTTTCCAGTCATTCTTGATACAGTTTTAAAATATTGGATTTTCCGTTATTTAAATCGTGTATCCCCGTCACTTGTAGTTATTTATCATTCAATGAATGACTGATAAAAGATCCACTCATATTAATCTAATCCAATTCGAAGGTTTGCTACTTTGTAGTTGTACATAAACAAAGCGTTGAAAATTTATGCTTTCTTTTTTACCCATCTTCAGGATTCATCCTTCTATATTATTCCAGTAACCAGTCAAATT